AAGTTTTTTATTCTTAATTAATTGTTTCCGATTCACCGGATCTTACCTCTTTCGAAAAGAGTCAATAAAAAATAAAGATATGCACTAACTTATTTAATAATTTGATATTAGTATTTATTCTGAGGCTTTTCAAAATCGTTCAAATATTCAAAAAAAGAAGTTACAATTGGTCAAATGATATGACCAAGTTACATATAAAAAACGAATACTATAATAGGAAAATGCAAATATAAATTATTATTACGATAATTTATATTCATAGAGCAAGGATAAAAAATTACGCAAATCAAATAAAGGGTACTTGATGCTAATATGAATTATAGGATTAACTAAGGTCATCGGTCTAATGAAATAATAAATCTTCATTTTAGTTTGTTTATTTCAACTCATTAACTAATTCATTATGGGATTGATTGTTTTCCATTTCAATCAAAAGGATTTATTAGTAAACGTTAGAATATTATAGATCTAAAATGATATTTTTTTATTTTATCGGGAAATGATAAAACATGACTGAGATATTTTTTTATCAAACCACGTATCCTTTAACAGATTTATTAATAGTCTCATTCGAATTTAACAATTGAATTTAGGTGTATTCTTTCCTCGAGTTTGACTAAAAAAAGCCTCAAGTTTTTTATTAGGCAAAAGTTTACAATCCTTTGAGGTATTTTATTACATGTAAATAAAGTATAGAATGATGAAAATCAAGGTCTTTTAGGTTCTTTATTTATTTATTTTATTAAGTTTTATTTATATGACATAGCGTATTCTAAAGATATAAATTTGAGAGATAAAGAACGAGAACTAAGAGTTCCAATCCAAAGATTTTTGGTTTTACGAATATTGTATTGTCTGGAATCAAAATTTTATTATTTCGAGTAATTTTTGATACAATTTGCAGAGATCTTTCACATATCTATATTTATTTTTTATGAAGAGAATATTATTTAGAGAAAAAATAGATAATGAATAAGAAATAATAATTTGTTTTGAACAATAGATGTCTTTCACATCCAACTATAACAATGAGTAATTTCTTCATTTTTAAATGGCAGTTCCAAAAAAACGTACTTCTATATCAAAAAAGCGTATTCGTAAAAATATTTGGAAAAGGAAAGGATATTGGGCGGCGTTAAAAGCTTTGTCATTAGGGAAATCTCTTTCTACCGGGAATTCAAAAAGTTTTTTTGTACGACAAACAAATAAGTCCTAAAATATTGGAATAATCGGAATGGATTTTACTCGAAAAATTGGCTCAGTAATTTGTTAATATAAAATTCACAATTGGCAGTCCCTATTCTAATCAATATGAAATAGACCAGGTTTCAATCTTAATCTTCATTCTAAAAAAAAAGAATACATAAAAAAATACAAGATTTTTTATTTATTTTTCGTATATTTTCACTCACATTGTGGTGGTGGGGAGTCTTATTTTCCCCATCGACCTTTACAATAATGAAAAATTTTTATCTTTCTCGAGAAGGGCAGATAGAATATTTTTCGTTAAAATTAATGAATTGTTGAAACTAATTGATTCCATGTTAAAAAATTTTTATTTTTGATAACTTTCTGACTTCTTAATTTATCGGAATTACTATATGGATTTCCGATATATCTCCAATTTTCAGCCCACTCAATAAAAGAACTTAATTGTTGATATATTATGTACAAATAAAGTGTCAATTTGGAGTAATCCAAAATATGGCTATTTTGGATTCATTGAGAAAATTTATTTTTTGTTTCAAATTTATGAAATCAGATAAACGAGAAATAATTAAGTATCAATATGAAAACATTTTTTTTTTATTCTATGGAGATAATTCTCTAGTTGCAAAAGTTGGATTTTAGACTAGGATAAACTACGTCAAAGCCCTAAGATAAATAAACCGGACACCCTAAGAAACTAATGAACCTTGAAATTTACTTTTGAACTCGTTTTTTTTATCAATTTTAATCTTTACTAAAAAAACTTATTTGATTGAATTGACTTGTTAAATCTCGACGATTGAATATAAATAGGCTATTATGAGTTCGAGCAAGCCGCTATGGTGAAATCGGTAGACACGCTGCTCTTAGGAAGCAGTGCTAGAGCATCTCGGTTCGAGTCCGAGTGGCGGCATGCCATCTTATAAAAGAGATCCAATAGATCCAATAGATCCTATAATAAAAATAAATTAAATTCCCAATTTAGATTTCTTAATTAATCTAGGGAATTCCCTCCCTTTTTTTCATTTTTATGATATTTTCAACTTTAGAGCATATATTAACTCATATTTCCTTTTCGATTGTTTCAATTGTAATTACAATTCATTTGATAACCTTATTGGGCAATGAAATCATAAAACCATATGATTCGTCAGAAAAGGGGATGATAGCTACTTTTTTATGTCTAACAGGATTATTAATCACTCGTTGGATTTATTCGGGCCATTTCCCACTAAGTGATTTATATGAATCATTAATCTTTCTTTCATGGAGTTTCTCCCTTATTCATATA